TCAAAAGGTCTAATAATGTATATATATTGGACCTTTTGAGACAATTATAGATCCTGGGAGACAATTCTAATTGGTCAATAAAAATACATTTCAATGCTATTTCTTTTTTACTTTTGCTTAGTTTATCCAATTTATTCTGAAAGGTAAAAAAGGGTATAGTAACTATGTTTTGATTGTCCTCTAAATTTGTGTCACGTTCTTCCGCATGTAGAAAGGGTATAAATAAATCAATCAAATTACGGGAGGCCTCGTGAAGTGCTTCTTTAGGAGTTAAACTTCCATTCGTCCATATTTCTAGAAAAAGTATTTCTTGTTTTTCATTTCCATTCCCATAAGAATGAATACTATGATTCGCATTTCGAACAGGCATGAATACAGCATCTATAGTAAAACTTCCATCTTGTGCATTATTTGGTGTTTTCATACGATATCCACGATTCCTCTCGATTTGTAGTCCAATACACAAATCCATTGGTTCCGTTAGGCTAGCTATATGCTGTGTAGGATCAACAATTTCCACAGAAGGGGGTGAGATGATGTCTTGAGCAGTTACGCATCCAGGACCCCTGATGCAAATGGATGCGTTGCGAGTTCCATACAGATTACTTCTTAATACAATTTCTTTTAAATTCATTAAAATTTCATGTACGGATTCTTCAATACCTACTATAGTAGAATACTCATGTGGTATTTTTTCAGATTTTGCGCGTGTGATACATGTTCCTTCTATTTCTCCAAGCAAAGCCCTTCGCATTGCAATGCCTATTGTATCGGCTTGACCCTTCATAAGCGGAGACAGAATAAAACGGCCATAATAAAGACGCTTACTGTCTACTCTAGATTCAACACACTTCCACTGTAGTGTCCGAGTAGATACTGCTACTTCCTCTCGAAGCATAGTAATTTTTTATCAGATTATTGAATCATTTATTTCTCTTGAAATCTGTTCCATTCTTATTTCTACACACGTCTTTTTTTAGGAGGTCTACATCCATTATGCGGCATAGGGGTTACATCCCGTACGAAACTTAATAGTATACCACTTCTACGAATGGCTCGTAATGCTGCATCTCTGCCGAGACCAGGACCCTTTATCATGACTTCTGCTCGTTGCATACCCTGATCGACCACTGTACGAATAGCATTTCCTGCCGCGGTTTGGGCAGCAAACGGTGTCCCTCTTCTTGTGCCCCTGAATCCACAAGTACCGGCGGAGGACCAAGAAACCACCCGGCCTCGTACATCTGTAACCGTTACAATGGTATTGTTGAAACTTGCTTGAACATGAATAACTCCTTTTGGTATTCTACGTCCATTCTTACGTGAACTAATACGTCCATTCCTACGTGAACCAACTCTTGGTATAGGTTTTGCCATCTTTTATCATCTCATCAATATGAGTCAGAGATTTACGGATATATCCATTTCAGGTTAAAACAGATCCTTCATTTTATTTGTACATTGGGTCCTTTTTCGAAGGATTATCCTTGTCTCTGTTTATGTCTCGGGTTGGAACAAATTACTATAATTCGTCCCCGCCGGCGAATCAGTCGACATTTTTCACAAATTTTACGAACAGAGGCCCTTATTTTCATATTTGTCATTCCTTATCTTAATTCCGAATTTATTCCTTGGAAGAAAATAAGTCTCTTGGAATTTTGAACCTCAAGTTGTATTGTATCCCCACGAAAATAATGTCGAAAAATATACACCTAATTGTTCGAATCTTTATTGCGGAGTCTATAAATAATACGTCCTCTTGTTGAATCATAACGACTTACTTCGATTTTGACTTTATCTCCTGGTAGTATCCGTATAAAACTACGTCGGATCCTTCCTGAAACATAACCTAGAATCAGATCTTCATTATCTAAGCGAACCCGGAACATGCCATTGGGAAGTGATTCAGTAATTAAACCTTCATGAATCCATTTTTGTTCTTTCATTTCAGGTAACCCCCTTGAAGTATCAACTAATGGAGGAGGAGTGATATTAGGCAACCAGTCCTTCCTCTTTTTCTTTTTTTGCAATATAGGAAGTTACCAATTCAATTCAGATATCAGAAAGATCACCATATATAACACAAAATTTCTCCTCCGATTCCTTCTAGCCGAGCTTCTCGGTCTGTCATTATACCTCGAGAAGTAGAAAGAATAACAATCCCCATTCCTCCTAAAATCCTAGGAATTCGTTGAGCGTTGGAATAGATTCGTAGACCGGGCCGGCTGATACGTTTTAAAATAGTTCTATATGGCCCTTTCCTATTCCTTCTATGTCGAAGGGTTGAAACCAAGAAATTTTTGTTGCTTTCTCGATGTTTTCTCACATTTTCGATAAAGCCTTCTCGTAGAAGTATTTTAACAATGTTTTCGGTAATATTAGTAGATGCTATTCGAACCGTTCCTTTTTTATCCATGTCAGCATTTCGTATAGAAGTTATTATGTCAGCAATTGTGTCCCTACCCATGATGAACTATAATTATTTGTGCCTCCGAGTTTTAATATAATCAACATGCTCGTTATTTTTCTTTTTTATTAATTATAAAGTTAAGGGATATACGTGATACATAATCTACTAAATTAATTTAATCCATTCCCAAGACCCTACTATATCATATCACGGGCTTGTCTATTAGTCTTTATTCTATATAGTATTTATAATACCTCAGGAGCTAATGAGACTATTTTAGTAAAATTCAACTGTCTCAATTCCCGAGCGATCGCACCAAAAACCCGAGTTCCTTTTGGATTTCCTTCTTGATCAATGACAACCGCGGCATTGTCATCATATCGTATTATCATACCGTTGTCACGTTTAAGTTCTTTACATGTACGTACAACTACAGCTCTGATCACCTCTGATCTTTCTAGAGGCATATTGGGCACTGCTTCTTTGATTACAGCAACAATAACGTCACCAATATGAGCATATCGACGATTACTAGCTCCTATGATTCGAATACACATCAATTTTCGAGCCCCACTGTTGTCCGCTACATTTAAAAGGGTTTGAGGTTGAATCATATCATTATTTTTTATCGTTTCTTTCAATGCGAAGAAAGGGCAAAAAAAAAATATATTTTTTGTCTAGAAAAAAAGGCCTGCGGTTGTTTGTTTTTTCATCACAAAGACTCCTTTCCTTTGGTTGCACACATCCCTATTCTGCAATAAGGAATTGAGTTCGTATAGGCATTTTGGACGCAGCGATTAAAATAGCTTCTCTGGCTACTATTTCTGATACTCCACCCATTTCATAAAGGATTCGACCCGGTTTAACGACGGATACCCAATATTCGGGAGATCCCTTCCCCGAACCCATACGCGTTTCCGTAGGTCTTAATGTAACAGGTTTGTCTGGAAATATACGTACCCATATTTTTCCACCACGCCGCGCATATCGTGTCATTGCTCGTCGCCCTGCTTCTATTTGTCTAGATGTGATCCAGGCGGGTTCAAGTGCCTGAAGAGCATATCTGCCGAAACTAATACGATTGCCTCGGTAAGATATTCCCTTCATTCTTCCTCTATGTTGTTTACGGAATTTGGTTCTTTTGGGGTTATAGTTGATGGTTGTTTCTTATTCTCAATTCCATCTCTACTGCAGAACCGGACATGAGAGTTTCTTCTCATCCAGCTCCTCGCGAATGAAATGATTCCATAATATTACGAATATGTATTGAATTTATAATAGACTGAATCATAGGATTTTTTGAGATCTAATCTGCCACGTAAAAATTTATATATCTTGGGTTCTATATACAACTGGAAATATACCTCTATAGAATTTTTATTTTTACCTTTATTGAATCCCAAAAACTTAGCAATCCAATAAGGCCTTCGCGGGCGAATATTGACTCTTTCAATATCTGTTTAATTCGTAGGGTCAGTCCTTGACCTCTCAGAATAAATGAATAGGTTCCTGGTTCTTTCCGCCATCCCACCTAATGAATCATTAGGATTCGTTTTCAATGGAATCTTCTGCAGTCATAGGTTCCGTCGTTCCCATCACTTCTTGATTAATGGCTAGGCCTCAACTATGCAACGGAGCTCCTAATTCAATTTGTTGTTCCTGAGTCAATCTACTCAGTCTTTATTGACTCGAAGCTCTCTTTTATTTGTATTTATTTTTCCTATGAACCGGATTCATTTAATGATTAATTATGATTATGGCCGAATCCATATTGATGCTTTATTACACTGCCTTTGTATGAGATGATTTATAGACCATACATATTGGAATTATATATCATTGATATTCTCCTTCTCTCTTTCTCTCCCCCTTCCATTTATCCACATCCTTTTTTTGTTTCACATCACAATCCACGATCAGATTGGTTTTTCTTTTATGTATATGTAATATTAAAAAGATTTCAGTTGCTACAACGCTATGATCAATACATCATATAGTGACTGTTTCTTTGGATCTCGATAATACGAAGCAATGAGCTGGTTATTAGTTACATAGTTCTTAGTTCAGACTAGGGGACTGTCCTTTCCTTTTTTAATCCTAATCTAAACTAAAAAAACCGACGAGTCACACACTAAGCATAGCAATTATACCAAAGGGTCAATCTTATTTTTATTTAACCCTATAGAATTAGAAGATTTGAAATTGATAATTTTTGATTAAACGGAAAAATAATGAAAGGTTTTTTTGTCCATTGCTAGATAGAAAAGGAAAAGAAGAAATCTTTTATTATTTCTCGTCTGTAAATATCCAAATTTTTATGCCTAATACCCCATAAATAGTCCGAACTGTATACGAACAATAATCAATTTTAGCTCGAATGGTTTGTAGGGGAACCCTACCTTCTCTGATCCATTCGACACGTGCAATTTCTTTTCCGTCGATACGTCCTGCAATTTGTACTTGAATTCCTTTTGTATCTGCTTGCTCAGTTAATTCAATAGCTTTTTTCATTGCCTTTCTAAATGAAACTCTATTTTTTAATTGTCCAGCTATAAATTCTGCAAGAATATTTGGGTCTCCGTAGGGTTTGGCAATTCTTGTAATAGCAATGTTGAGTTTTCGGTTCACAGAATTAAACCCTTTTTGGACATTGATCTGTAATTCTTCAATTCCTCTCGGTTTACCTTCTATTAACCATTTTGGAAATCCCATATAGATTATGACCTGGATCAGGTCGATTCTTTTTTGAATCTCTATACGCGCAATTCCCTCTACACCCGAAGATATTCTCATATTTTTTTGTACATAATTCTTGATACAATCCCTTATTTTTTGATCTTCCTGTAGACCCTCAGAATAACTTTTTGGTTGTGCAAACCAAAGGGAATGGTGCTTTTGGGTTGTACCAAGTCTGAAACCAAGTGGATTTATTTTTTGTCCCATACACCCTCGCTTTCTTCATTAACCCATTTTAGTCTTTCGTGTTCTACCATACATAGATACCTCTCTCTAACATCTGTATATTTATCTATATATACATATCCAGTTTTTCTTAACCATATGAAATAGTCTTGATCTTTAGATATATCTTTCAATACAATAGTTATATGACAGGTGGGTCTTTTGATCGGATAACTACGTCCTCGAGCTCGACACTTTAACTTTTTCACGACAGTACCCTCGTTGACTTCGGCTTGACTAATGATTAAATCTGTTTCCTTGAAACCCATATTGTGACTAGCATTTGCTGCTGCCGAATAAACCAATTTAAAAATAGGATAACATGCTCGATAAGGCATGAGTTCTAGTATCATAAGTGTTTCCTCGTAGGAACGCCCACGAATCTGATCGATCACTCTTCGTGCTTTGTGAGCAGACATACATATATGTTGACCTAAAGCGGATACTTCCACATCTGGGTCCCTCTTTATCATAAGATTAACCTCCCACCAATGAACGACGAGCACCCATATTCACTTTATTATTATTAACATTAACGACGAGATTTATTATCGCTTCTCGCATGTCCCCGGAAATTTAGAGTAGGTGCAAATTCTCCCAATTTGTGACCCACCATACGATCTGTTATATAAATAGGCAAATGGTCTTTTCCATTATGAATAGCAATTGTATGGCCGATCATTGTGGGTATAATGGTAGATGCCCGGGACCAAGTTACTATTATTTCTTTTTCCCCCCTTATGTTGAGCTTTTCTATTTTTCCTAATAAATGATTAGCAACAAAAGGATTTTTTTTTAGTGAACGTGTCACAGCTAATTACTCCTATCTTTTTTTCTTTTGTAAAGACGAAGAAACATATTCTCGATTTTATCTCCTATTTAGTACGTCGACGCAGAATCAAACTATCACTATATTTATTCCTTTTTCTACTTCTTCTTCCAAGCGCAGGATAACCCCAAGGGGTTGTGGGTTGTTTTCGACCAATTGGGGCCCTTCCTTCACCACCCCCATGGGGATGGTCTACAGGGTTCATAACTACCCCTCTTACTACAGGACGCTTACCTAGCCAACGCTTAGATCCGGCTCTACCCAAACTTTTCTGGTTCACCCCAACATTACCCACTTGTCCGACTGTTGCTGAGCAGTTTTTGGATATCAAACGGACCTCCCCAGACGGTAATTTTAATGTGGCCGATTTACCCTCTTTTGCAATCAGTTTCGCTACAGCACCCGCTGCTCTAGCTAATTGTCCACCCTTTCCAAGTGTGATTTCTATGTTATGTATGGCCGTGCCTAAGGGCATATCGGTTGAAGTAGATTCTTCTTTTTGATCAATCAAAACCCCTTCCCAAACTGTACAAGCTTCTTCCAAAGCATACGGCTTTCTGGATGTATATAATGATATCTAGACAGATGGATCTTATATGAATCGTATGATGAAGTACCACATGAGTGGATATATAGGAATCCAAATCTGCCGAATCACTCATGTTATGATCTTCTACATCCTAGGTCTCCCCGTTCCATCATCTGGCTTATGTTCTTCATGTAGCATTCAGACCGAATGACTCTATGAAATTACGTCGATACTTCCACATATTACGGGTAACGTAGGAGACATCTCTATTTTTCCCCGGGGGTAGAATTACCACTGCTTAGCTTTCAATTCGCCTCTGACCATCAAATGAAATGTGAATAACCCGTCCTCCTCTCTTTGAAACAAGGGGCGCTTCCGGTTCTGTCGGTGCTTCAAACAATTTTGTCTTCTCCATATTACCATATCTCTAGAGTCAATAATTTTATATGAGGAACTACTGAACTCAATCACTTGCTGCCGTTACTCTTCAGTTTTCTGTTGAGGTCTATCCCGTAGAGGTACTCAAATTGGATCAGTGATTGATTTCTAGGTTTCGTCGTAAACCTAATTGGTTACTTCCAATTACGTAAATCAATAGTTCAAACCGCACTCAAAGGTAGGGCATTTCCCATTGAGATAGGAACTTCTGTACCAGAAACAATGGTATCTCCAATTATAGCCCCTCTGGGATGTAAAATATATCTCTTCTCACCATCCCCATAGTGTATGAGACAAATGTATGCATTTCGGTTGGGGTCGTATTCTATGGTT